TTATTGATTATATATTTTTTTGTTTTGTACGGCTTACAATTATTACGATTGATAAAATAAGGTTCTTTAAATTATCTTAATAATTAAGGAGTTAGTAGCTCAATTAACAATACAATATACTATTAATATATATATAATCTAAATAAAATATATATATATAACGTTATTTATAATATATATTAAATATTTAATATTATATAATTCTCTAGCTTTGATAGTCTGTAATTTAAAAGGTTCAATTTTGTTTAGAAAAATTATCTTTACAGTTGATTACCCCAATAATCATTGAAATGTTAGTCCCCAAGCTAATTTTAATACAATTTTAATTTAAATTTGTATTAAACAGAAATTTATTTAGGTTTCATTTTTCTGTTTTCTTTGTAAAAGATAAAATCCTTAAGGTTACATAAATTTGGGGAGATAGTAAATTATGGGCCATATTATTTTGTTAAATTAATAATTAAATTAAATAATTTTTTAGAAATAAATTATTAACCCCAATTAATAATTCTATAGGCAATCAAGTTCCCCAAAACTTGATTGATCTATTTATTTTATAGTTAAAATTATCTATTTAATATCTAATTCTCTAGCTTTGATAGTCTGTAATTTAAAAGGTTCAATTTTGTTTAGAAAAATTATCTTTACAGTTGATTACCCCAATAATCATTGAAATGTTAGTCCCCAAGCTAATTTTAATACAATTTTAATTTAAATTTGTATTAAACAGAAATTTATTTAGGTTTCATTTTTCTGTTTTCTTTGTAAAAGATAAAATCCTTAAGGTTACATAAATTTGGGGAGATAGTAAATTATGGGCCATATTATTTTGTTAAATTAATAATTAATGTTTGATTCTGTCTTTATAAATTAGCTTATTCATTAAGTTATATGGAAATTTATTAATTATTTTAATTCCAGTAATAAATATTTTAAATAGATTTAGTTCTGAAATAGTAAATGATATTTAAAGTAGATAAAATTTGTGCCAGCATTCGCGGTTAGACAATTTACTTTAGTTAATTTTATAGAATTTAATTTAAAATTTATTTAACAAGAAGATATTTTTATTTTATTTAGGTGGAATTTATATTTTAATTTATTTTTCTTTTATTTAATGCGTTTAGAAAATTTTATTACTAAACTAGGATTAGATACCCTATTATTTTTAATGTAATTGTTAATTCTGAATAGTAAAAGTTATTTTCTTTAAAGCTCAAAGAATTTGGCGGTAAAGTATCTTCTTAGAGGAACCTGTAGATAAATTGATAAACCACGATATAATCTACTTCTTACTTATTTGTATACCGCTATATAAAAGAATGTTCTTATAGGATATTTTCTTTTTCTTTAATGATTTATATTAGGTCAAGGTGCAGTTTTTAAGAAGTTTCTATGGGTTACTATAATAATAAATTTATAGGTTAACTTAAGAAATTTATTGAGTTTATAAAAAGGATTTAAAAGTAAATTTATCTAATTAGTTTGTTTGAATTTAGCACTACTTTATGCACATATCGCCCGTCACTCCTAAAATAATTTAGGATAAGTCGTAACAAAGTAATTTTACCGGAAGGTGAGGTTAGTAGTTAAAACAGATTATAGCTTATTAAATTAAAGCTTTTTATTTACATTAATAGGAAAACTAAGTAGTTTATTCTGAACTTTTTACTATAATTTTATTATAAAATAAATTTTTAAGTTACTTTAATTTTTCTTAGTATATTTAAGATATGAAGATTTTATTCAAACTGAAAAGGTATTTAAATATGTTTAATAAGATTTTAAATAGTACCTTTTGTATCAGGGTAAATTAAATAAATCAACAATTTTAATATTCCCGAATATAAAAGTTCTATATAATTAATAATTTATTTGTTTCAGTAAATTTTTTAATATTTATCTTGTAATTAAACGTTAATCGCTTTTTATATATCTGGTTGTTAAGGAAATTAATTTAATTAATCATTATCTTTTGATAATTTTCATATTTTATAAATAATGTACAGTTATTAGGGATAATCTTAATAACTTTAAATACAATTCAAATTTATTTAATATTTATTAACTTTAAAATTTTGTATAGAGTTTATATCAAATTAGTATTAATTTCTTAAAATTTTATTAATATTTATTTTTCTACTTAACTGTTTAATTTAATTAAAGTCTTATTTTAATTATTATTTAATTAGTATAATTTGAAATTTAAATTAAATGAATTCGACAATAATTTTTTCCAACTGTTTAACAAAAACATTTCTTTTTGACTTATTTGAAAGGTAAATTCTGCCCTATGGTTTTTCTAAATGGCTGCAGTATTTTGACTGTGCAAAGGTAGCATAGTAATTAGTTTCTTAATTAGAAGCTGGTATGAATGGATTAATGAGAAAGGTATTTTATTAATTTCATTTTTATAAATTAAAATTTAAGTGAAAATGCTTAATTATTTTCTAGGGACGATAAGACCCTATAGAACTTTATATTATAATATTTAATCTATTTTTATTTAAAATATTAAATTAAATTATTAATAATAATTTGCTGGGGTGGTAAATAAATTTAAACTTTATTTTAAAATTTCAATAATTTATGTAAATTTTGATCCTTATGGAAACAAAGATTTAGTTACCTTAGGGATAACAGCGTAATTTAAGTGGGGAGTTCATATCTATACTTTATTTTGCGACCTCGATGTTGAATTAAGGAAAGATTGAGAAGTAGAGTTCTCAAATCTAAGTCTGTTCGACTTTTAAACCCTTACATGATTTGAGTTCAAACCGGTGTAAGCCAGGTTGGTTTCTATCTTAGAACTAGCAAATTATTTAGTACGAAAGGACCAATAATTTTTACTTAGGTAATTATTTTTAAATAATGATTTGGCAGATTAGTGTATTAAATTTAGAATTTAAAAAAGTATTAAATTACATTCATTAATTTATTCTTTAAGATTTTTAATTTTGTTAATTTTTGTAATGATTTCAGTAGGATTCTTTACTTTATTCGAACGTAAAGTGCTAGGTTATATTCAATGTCGAAAAGGCCCAAATAAAGTAGGATATTTAGGTATTTTACAACCTTTTAGAGATGGTATGAAATTATTTATAAAGGAGCAGTTTTTTCCTATGAATTCAAATTATTTTATCTATTTGATTTGTCCAATTTTCAGTTTGGTACAGTCTCTTTTAATATGAATATTATTTCCATTTTATGTAAATAGTCTTGAAATAAGTTTAGGTTTACTTTTTTTTTTATGTTGTTCAAGCTTAAGAGTTTATGGGTTAGTAATTTGTGGCTGATCTTCAAATAGAATTTACTCAATGTTAGGTTGTATACGTAGAGTTTCACAGGTAATTTCTTACGAAGTTTCCTTATCTATTATTTTGTTAGGATTTTTTTTATTAATTGATAGATATGACTTAATGAGTTTCTTTTATCTTCAATCTTCTTTATGATTCTGTTTATTTTCTCTACCTTTATTTCTTAGTTGAATTTCTTGCTGTATAGCTGAAACTAATCGTACTCCATTTGATTTTTCTGAAGGTGAAAGAGAACTTGTCTCAGGATTTAATGTAGAATATGGTGGTGGAGGATTCTCTATTTTATTTATTTCTGAATATTCTAGAATTATTTTCATTTCTTTATTTACTTGTATTGTTTTTTTAGGTTCAAACTTAAATAGCCTCTTTTTTTATTTTAAGCTTATTATTATATGTTTTTTATTTATTTGAGTTCGTGCCACTCTTCCTCGTTTCCGCTATGATAAACTTATATATTTAGCTTGAAAATGTTATCTACCTTTATCTTTAAATTATATAATGTTTTTTATTCTATTAAAGCTATTATGTTTTTATCATTTTTTTTTGTAAAGTTAATAAAAGGTGATTCTTTCTTTTACTTTCAAAGTAAAAGCTTTATATAAGCTAATTAACTTTAATTAACTAATTTTTCTCATATCTTTGAGATAATAGGGTCTGCTAAAAAATATGAGAAATATATTGCAGTTAAAATTATTCCTGTAAAAGTGTATGGAAATTCTACTGGTCGTGCACCAATTCAAGTTAACAAAATAATAGTTACAATAAAGTTTCAAAAGTTAAGTTGTCTTATTGGGTAGAATTGAATTCCTTTAAATTTACACTTTATTGAAAATGGTAAAATAGCAAGAATAATGATTGATAGGAATAATGCTATTACACCTCCTAGCTTATTAGGGATTGATCGTAAAATTGCGTATGCAAAAAGGAAGTATCATTCTGGTTGAATATGAATAGGAGTAACTATAGGATTAGCTGGAGTAAAGTTGTCTGGGTCAGATAATAAATATGGATTATATATAGTTAATACTATTAGTAATGTAATTGTAATGGTAAATCCTATTAAGTCTTTGATAGAGAAAAATGGGTGGAAAGGAATTTTATCAATATTTGAATTAATACCAATAGGATTTCTTGACCCTGTTATATGAAGGAAAAAAAGATGAATTACAACTATCATTATAATAATAAAAGGTAAAAGAAAATGTAAACTAAAGAACCGAGAAAGTGTTGCATTATCTACACTGAATCCACCTCAAATTCAGTTAACTAGTATAATACCTAAGTAAGGAATAGCGGATAATAAGTTAGTAATAACTGTTGCTCCCCAAAATGATATTTGCCCTCAAGGTAATACATAACCTAAAAAAGCTGTTGCTATTGTCAATAGTAAAATTAAAATACCAACATTTCAAGTTTTTTTATAATGGTAAGATGCATAATAAATCCCCCGCCCAACATGAAGATATATACAGATAAAAAAAAGTGAAGCTCCATTAGCGTGGGTATTTCGTATTAATCAACCGTAATTTACATCTCGTATAATATGTCTAACTCTGTTGAAAGCTATTTCAATATTAGCAGAATAATGTATAGAAAGAAGAATACCAGTTAAAAGCTGAATAGTCAAACAAAGTCCAAGGATAGATCCGAAGTTTCATCACCCAGAAAGATTAATAGGAGCAGGTAAATCTACAATTGCATTATTAAAAATGGATATAATTTTATCTCTTTTTCGTAAAGGTTTATTCATATTTATTTAGATCGTAATGGACCTTTATAAATTTTAATAATTTTAGTTACTACAACTATTGTTAAAAATATATATATAAATATTAAAATAGTTACTATTATTGTTTTTTGATTATAAATTTTAATTATGGAAATAGACTCTTTTCTAATAAAATTAGATAATCTATTTTCTATTTGTATTTCTGTTAATATTTCTTCAAAAGGTAAAATTATAATTACTATAAATAATAAAAAGATTATAATATTTGGAGTAAATTTTTCATTTGAAGCAATACTTCTTATATATATAAATAGAATTAATAGACCTCCAATAAATATAAGGAAAACAATTATAGGTATTCAAGATCTATCTATAATTTTAGCTAAGATAAGTGTAGAAGAAATAGTTTGAATAAGTAATAGAACTCCTATAGATATAGGAGTTTTAAAAAATATTAATGTTGTTGATGATGCTATAATAATTTTTATACACATTAATTTCAATTCAACAAATATTTTAATTTAAAATATTAATTTTGGGTATTAAAGACATAGTAATATTCTATTTTGTTGAAGTTTTAAAGGTTATTCCTATTTTTAGTTTACAAAACTAATATTTTTATTAAATTACTAAAACTTATGTTTTATTTGTTTATTTATATATATATTTTTTCTTTAATTTCGTTAATAATAATTCGTAAACATATTTTTCTTTGTTTAATTAGTTTAGAATTTATCATTATTTCCCTTTTAATAATAACTATATATTATTCTTTAATATATTTAAGTAGCTACTATTTAATAGTAATTATAATAGTTTTTTTCGTTTGTGAAGGTGTTTTAGGTTTAAGAGTACTCGTAAATATAATTCGTTGTTATAGCAATGATTATTTAAATTCAATAATTTTATGATAACTTTAATTTTATACACAATTTTTATGATCCCTATTTGCTTGATAAATCTTCCTATAATTTTTCAATATAGAAATTTACTAATTTTAATTTGATTAATTTTCTCAGGCTGTTGGGGGTTTTTTAATAAAATTTCCTATTTTATAGCAGTTGATAATATTTCATTTAACTTAATTTTATTAGTTTTATTAATTTCTTCTTTAATAGTTATTTCTATAATGAATTATAATTGAATACCTTCATTCTTATTTATTAATTTGTCTTTGAATATATGTCTACTAATTATTTTTATAAGAATAAATTTTATATATATATATATTTCTTTTGAATTTGTTTTAATTCCCCTAGTTATTTTAATTCTTGGGTGAGGGTATCAACCTGAACGTTTATTATCTGGTTTATATCTACTATTTTATACTATACTAGTTTCTTTACCTCTACTAATTTTATTAGTATATATATATATAAATTTAGGTAGTTTATTTTTTGATATAATAAAATTTCATTCTGAATTTTTTCTTATTCATTTTACTTTAATAATTGTTTTCATAGTTAAAATACCTATATATTTTGTTCATTTTTGACTCCCCAAGGCTCATGTACAAGCCCCAGTATCTGGTTCAATGATTTTAGCAGGTTTAATACTTAAAATTGGTGGTTATGGTTTAATTCGATCTTCTTTTTTGTATGAGTATATATTTATGAAATATTCATATATTTGGTTTTCTATTTCTTTACTAGGTTCAATCTATATTTCAATTATTTGTTTAATGCAATCTGACATAAAATGTTTAATTGCTTATTCTTCAGTTTCTCATATGGGTTTAGTAATTATAGGTTTAATTACTATGAGAAATTTAGGTTTAATAGGTTCTTACTATCTAATATTAGCTCACGGATTTTGTTCTTCAGGTATATTTTATATAGCTAATATTTTTTATAGACGTACAAATAGTCGAAGATTCTATATTAATAAAGGTTTTTTAACTTATTTACCAAGAAGTTGTATGTTTTGATTTATATTTTGTTGTTTTAATATAAGTTGTCCTCCTAGTTTAAATTTTATTAGAGAATTAATAATTTTGACTAGAATGGTTAGTTTTTGATATAGTTCAATATATTTTTTTATTTTTATTTCGTTTTTTTGTGCTTGTTTTAGATATTACCTATTTAGATTTAGTCAACACGGTATTTACTCTAGATTATATAGATTTTCTAATGTAACTTGTTACGAGTATTTATGTATATTTATTCATTTAGTTCCGCTAATTTTTTCTCCTATAATAATTTCTAGATTTGTTTAAACTTGAATAGTTTATAGAAAATATAGGTTTGTGGTTCCTAAGAAATTTAATGAAAATTTCAAGTTTTGTTAAACTTATATTATTTATGGTGTTTTATTTTACTGATATTCTCAATAAAATTTTTATTAATTTCTATTAGTTTTTCTTTGTTTGATTTAAGAATTATGTTTGAATGAGTTATAATAGATTTAAATTCAGTCAGTTTTACTTATATTATTTTTTTAGATTGGATTTCTTCAGGATTTTGCTTTGTAGTATTATTTATTTCATCTATAGTAATTTTGTATAGTTCATCTTATATAGGAGATTACAATTATAGATCTATTCGATTTTTGTTTTTAGTATTAATATTCGTTTTGAGAATATTCTTAATAATTTTAAGACCTAATATAGTTAGAATTCTTTTAGGTTGAGATGGGTTAGGTTTAATTTCTTATTGTTTAGTAATTTATTATATATCTTTAAAAAGATACTTAGCTGGTATAATTACTTGTTTAGTAAATCGTTTAGGTGATATTGGACTTCTTATTTCTATTAGATGAATATTTAGATATGGAAGTTGGAATTTCATATTTTATTTAATACATTTTCAATCTTATTTATTTTATTTACTAATAATTTGTTCTTTTACTAAAAGAGCTCAGATTCCTTTTTCTATATGATTACCTGCTGCTATAGCAGCTCCAACCCCAGTTTCTGCTTTAGTTCACTCTTCTACTTTAGTGACTGCTGGAGTTTACTTATTAATACGGTTTTTTAATTCTAATTATTTCATTAATGATTTTCTAATTTATGTAAGAATTGTGACTCTTGTTATATCTTCATTATGTGCAAATTACGAATTTGATCTTAAAAAAATTATTGCCTTATCTACACTTAGTCAATTGGGTTTAATAATAAGAAGTTTATTTATAGGAATAGTGGATATAACATTCTTTCACCTTCTCTCTCATGCAATATTTAAATCTCTTCTTTTTCTTTGCTCAGGAATTATTATTCATTTAATAGGAGGTTGTCAAGATATTCGATTTATAGGTTCAATTTGTTACTCAATACCTCTTACCAGTTGTTGTTTAAATATTTCTAATCTATCCCTATGTGGATTCCCCTTTTTATCTGGGTTTTATTCAAAAGATTTAATTATTGACAGAACCTCTTTTTTAGGATCAAATTTATTTACAATAATTTTATTTTATTTGAGATTAGGGTTAACATCAATTTATAGAATTCGCTTATTTTATTATAGTCTTATAACAAATTTTAAGTTTTTTCCGTACTTAAACTTAAGAGAAGATATCTATATAATAAAGTACAGAGTAGTAATCTTATCTATTTTTTCTTTAAAGTTTGGGTGTATTTATATGTGAATTTTGAACTTAGATATGAAATTTTTATTATTACCATTTTACTTAAAGATTTTGACTTTAACAATGGTAATATTAGGTATTTTTATAGGATATGAGTTTTCTTACTTTTATAAAAATTTAATTAATGCTAATAATTCTTTCTATCTTCTTAACGGGTCAATATGATTTATATATAGTTTTTCTAGTTTAATGTTTAAGAGTAATTTTAAATTTGGTAATCAAATAATTTGATGTTCTTATTGAGGAGAATTTTATGGTGGTATAGGAATCTCGTACTATTTACAAAAATTTTCAAATTTAATTCAGATTTATAGAATAAATTCATTTAAGATTTTTTTTATTAGAATATTAATCTGAATTTTACTACTTATTTAATAATTTCTATAGCTTATATAAATAGAGCATTTCAGTGAAGTTGAAAGGGAAATTTTTATTTAGAAATATTTTAAATTCATAGACTGAAAACTTAGTCATTTTTTTAACGAAAATAAAATGTTTAATTTTAAACTGTATGAATATAAAATTAAGAGGAAAACGGAGTTAAACCGCTTTAGAAATTAGTTAGCAGCTATTCCTATATCCAACCCTCTTTTAATTGGATAATATTTTATCATTTAACTTATTAACATTAAGCTGCCTCTCCCTTTGGCTTCAATTAAAACATGAGGGATATCCCTTAATTTTAGGTCGAAACTAAATGTAAATTTTTTTACTTCTTTGTTATAAGGTTAATCCTAAGATACCTTTTGATTGCAAATCAAATATTATATTTAAATATAACCCTTTACATTTACTTAGTTCAATTAATTATACCATTTATTCATTCATGAAAGATCCCAATTAAAAGAATAAAAGTAAACATAGAACAAGTCAAAATTCAAAACCAAATTTTTATTATTTTAAATGTAATTACTATAGGTATAATTAGTATAATTTCAATATCAAAAATTAAAAAGATTACTGCAATTATAAAAAAATGTGTTGAAAATGGTATTCGTGCATATGATAAAGGGTTAAATCCACATTCAAATGGTGTTGATTTTTGTGTATCAAGATTAACTTTTTTTCTAATAAAAAAAATTAGTAATGAAATAATTAATATTAAAATTGAAATTACTAAAAATCAATTGATTATTATATTTATTATTCATTTTTTTTTCAAACCTTTAAGTTGGAAGCTTAATATACTTCTTATACTAAATGAATAGATTTTATATCCCTCATCAATAAAAGGAAATGTATAAGAAGAGTCAAACAACATCTACGAAATGTCAGTATCAAGCTGCTGATTCAAATCCTGTATGATGGTCCTTAGATATATGAAGTTTTATAATTCGTAGGTTGGAAATTATAATAAATATTGTGCCAATTAATACATGAATTCCATGAAATCCTGTACCTATAAAAAAAGTTGATCCATAAACTGAATCTGCAATTGTAAAAGGTGCTTCATAATATTCTAGCGCTTGAAGTAAAGTAAAGTAAAAACCTAAAATAATAGTTAAGATTATTCTTTGAATTGTTTGTGAAAAATTTCTATTAATAATTGAATTATGAGCTCATGTAATTGAAATACCAGAAGATAATAAAATTATAGTATTTAATAAAGGAATACTTATAGGATTAAACGGTTTAATACCTAATGGGGGTCATTGTATACCAATTTCAATTGATGGTGATAATCTTCTATGGAAAAATGCTCAAAAAAATGATGAAAAAAAGAATACTTCTGAAATAATAAATAAGATTATTCCTAATTTTATACCATAAGTTACGCTTTTAGTGTGAAGTCCTTGAAATGTAGATTCACGAATTACATCTCGTCATCATTGAAACATAGTTAATAAAATAATAGTAGTTCCTGTAATTATTAATCATTTTTCATTAAAATAAAATCAAAGAACTGTTCCTATAGTTATAGTTATTAATCCTATTGATCCTGTTAATGGTCAAGGTCTATTATCAACTAGATGAAATGGATGATTTTTCATTATATATTAAATTTCTCTAGAATATAATGTAGTTAAAGTTATAAATACATATGCTTGAATAAACGCTACTGCTATTTCAAATAATATTAGTATAATAAATAATCATATTATTAATATTATTATGAATAATCTATTGGATAAATTATTACCTAATAATCTTATTAAAAGATGACCTGCAATTATATTTGCTCTTAATCGAACTGCTAATGACCCAGGTCGAATAAAATTTCTAATAGTTTCAATTAAAACTATAAATGGTATTAAAATAGATGGAGTTCCAATAGGAACTAAATGAGTAAATATACTATTATATTTATTAATTCATCCGTATAGTATTATTGATAGTCATATTGAAAATGCAAATGATATAGAGAATACTATATGTGCAGAAGCTGTAAATACGTAAGGAGTCAATCCTATTAAATTATTAATTAAAATTAATATAAATATTCTTACTAAAATAACTGAAGGTTCTTTTTTTTTTGTATGTATAATTACTTCATTTGATAGATTTTTACTAATTAAAATTAATATATTATTAATTTTATTTTGAAGTGTTCAGAATGGCTGAGGAATAAAAATCACTAGTATTATTCTCAATCAATTTAAGGATATATTTCCTGTAGCAGGATCAAATACGGAAAATAAATTTATTATCACTTTCAATAAAAATGTTTATTATCAAAATTATTAAATTTTTGTATTTTACTATTGTATATAAAATACAAAGATATTATTAAAAATAGTAAAGTAGAAATAGATATAAAAAAAATTATTGTTCATCATATAGGAGATATTTGAGGTATAAAGAAGTGCTATGATAAAAAGCTATTTAAATTTGACAAATTTATGTTTTAAATAAAACTAACTTCTTTCCATTAAGAGTATAATAATTTACTATAATTGATTTAAGAGACCAAAGCTTTATGTTTAAGCTACTTAATGTATATTAAATTATCTAAAATTTTTAATTCATCTTATAAATCTTTTTATGTCAATTGATTCTAATGTGATAGGTATAAATCTATGATTAGCTCCACAAATTTCTGAACACTGCCCAAAAAATACTCCTGGACGTGTTATGAAAATTCTTCCTTGATTAATCCGTCCAGGTGAAGCATCAATTTTAATTCCTAAGGCAGGAATTGTTCATGAATGAATTACATCATAAGAAGTTACTAAAATCCGTGATTTTACATTAAACGGTAGAGCAATTCGATTATCTACTTCAAGTAATCGGAATTCGTTGCTATTAAAATCATTAATTTGCTTTATATAAGATTCAAATTCAATCTTTTTGAAATCAGAATATTCATAACTTCAAAATCATTGATGACCAATAGCTTTTAATGTAATTAATGGTTTGTTTATTTCATCTAATATATATAAGATTTTCAATGAAGGTAATGCAATAATAATTAAAAGAACTGCTGGTATAATAGTTCAGATTAATTCAATTATTTGTCCTTCTAATAGTATACGATTATTAAATTTTCTTATTATTAATGAAATTATTATATAAATAACTGTAGTAGTAATTATAATTAAGATTATTATTGTATGGTCATGAAATATAATTAATTGTTCTATAACAGGTGAAACTGCATCTTGAAATCTAATTATTTTTCATGTTGCTATTTTCAATAAAATAATTAATATTTATATATGAATCTTAAGCTCATTGCACTATTCTGCCATACTGAAAAACGTTAATATATTATTTAATTATAATAGGTAATTCATTATAAGAATGCTCTTGAGGTGGTATTTGTTGTAATCATTCAATTGATGAATAATTTCTGTATGTAAATAATACAATTCGTTTAGAAATTAATCTTTCTCAAATAATAAAAATTAAAATTATAATTCTTATAAGAGACACTATTCTACCAATAGATGATAATAAATTCCAAGTTGTGTATATATCAGGGTAATCAGAGTAACGTCGGGGTAAACCTCTTAAACCTAAAAAATGTTGAGGGAAAAATGTTATATTAACTCCTACAAATATGACCGAAAATTGAATTTTTAATCATTTAGGATTTAAAGTAATTCCTGTAAATAAAGGAAATCATTGAATAAATCCTGCTATAATTGCAAAAACTGCTCCTATGGAAAGGACATAATGAAAGTGAGCTACTACATAATATGTATCATGTAAGATAATATCAATTGAAGAATTTGATAGAATAATTCCTGTTAATCCTCCAATAGTAAATAAAAATACAAATCCAGCAGATCATAGCATTGAAACTGTTATTTTAATTGAAACCCCATGTATAGTAGCTATTCATCTAAAAATTTTAATACCGGTTGGAACTGCAATAATTATAGTAGCTGATGTAAAATAAGCTCGAGTATCAACATCTATTCCTACAGTAAATATATGATGAGCCCATACAACAAAACCTAAGATTCCAATTGACAATATTGCGTATACTATTCCAATGTATCCAAAAGATTCTGTTTTACCTCTTTCTTGAGAAATAATATGTGAAATTAATCCAAACCCAGGTAAAATAAGAATATAAACTTCTGGATGTCCAAAAAATCAAAATAAGTGTTGATATAAAATTGGATCACCCCCACCTGAAGGGTCAAAAAATGTTGTATTAATATTTCGATCTGTAAGTAATATTGTAATAGCTCCTGCTAATACAGGTAATGATAATAATAATAAAATTGCTGTAATTAGTACAGACCATACAAATAAAGGAGTTCGGTCTATGCTTATACCTTTAGGTCGTATATTAATAACTGTTGAGATAAAATTTACGGCTCCTAAAATTGATGAAATACCTGCTAGATGTAATGAAAAAATTGATATGTCTACACTTGGTCCTGAATGAGCAATATTTCCTGAAAGAGGGGGGTACACTGTTCAACCTGTACCAACTCCTATTTCTACAATAGATCTTATTAAAAGTAACGTTAAGGATGGGGGTAAAAGTCAAAATCTTATATTATTTAATCGTGGAAATGCTATATCTGGAGCCCCAATTATAATAGGTAAAAGTCAATTTCCAAATCCTCCGATTATAATAGGTATAACTATAAAGAAAATCATAATAAATGCATGTGAGGTAACAATAACATTATATATTTGATCATTGTTAATAAATGATCCAGGTTGTGCTAACTCAATTCGAATAATTATTCTAAGTATTATTCCCACTATTCCTGACCAAATTCCAAATAAAAAATATAATGTACCAATGTCTTTATGATTTGTTGAATAAAATCATTTTTTCATTGGTTTATTAAGGTGTCTGAATAAAGTAGTAAACTGTAAATTTACTTAAGGATTATGTCATCCCCTTAATAAAAATTAGTCTTATAGTTTTTAAAAATATTAAATTGCAAATTTAAAGATGATAAAAATAAAATATCTAAGACTTACCTTGCCTTAGATATTTTTAACTTTGAAGGTTAACAGTTTAATTTTAACTTAAAGTCTTTTTATTGTCTTATAACATACAATTTATAGCCAATAAAGAAAAAGTAATAAATAAATTAGAAATTATAATAAAATGAAATGGTTTGTTAAAGTTTAATGTTCACTTTTTAAAAGTATTAGAAATTATCATTGATGAAAATACTAATCGTGTGTAAAATATTAAGATTAATAATGAGGTCAATATAATTAAAGATACTAGTAAGATTTCATTAAATGAAATTAATTTTTGAATAATAATTATTTTAGAGATAAATCCTATAAGTGGTGGAAATCCAGCTATTGAAAGTATATTAATTCATAAGTTTATTTTTACTCAAAGTGTAAATTCATTAAATACAAATTGATTAATAAAATTAATTTTTATCGATTCAATTGTTATGATTAGAAAAATTATGTTTGTTGAATAAATTAGTATAAAAATTAATGAAATCTTTATTGTTCTAATTGATCTGATAATTAAAGTTATATTATAAATTGAAGAGAACCCTAGCATTTTCCGCAGTGAAGATTGATTAAGAGAAGAAATTGATCTTATAATAAATCTAATTATCATAGGAGTCATTAGTATTCTTCTACTAATTTGATATATAGCTGTTAAAGGGGGTAATTTTATTACTGTTAGTAGAAAAATTATAACAAAATATTCAATTGATTCAATAACAATAAGAACTCAATTATGGAATGGAGCAATACCAATTTTAATTAATATAGAAATTACTATTAATATTTCATTTATTATTATGTTAACCCCAATTAACATAGTAATAATTCTATATAAAAATATTGTTGATGCTAATCTTTGAATAATGAAATATTGAATTATAGATTGAGATCTTGTAATTTTACTAGATATTATTAAAGGAATAAAAGATAATATAGAAATTTCTATCCCAATTCATAAGGAAATTCAGTTATTTGAACAAATAGAAATGATAACCCCAATTATCATTCTATTAATTAATATAAATTTAGTTGAATTAATAAAAAAAATTAAAAAGAAGAATAAATATTCTATGTTTAGGGTATGAACCTAATAGCTTTTGTTAGCTTATCTTTCTTTTTTATTGTTTTTTAGTGTATGATGCACATGAAATTTTGATTTTCAAAGTTTAAGTTTGATTCTTAATTAAACAAAAACTCAATAAGAGTATATTGTAATACATGATTTATTCTATCAAAATAATCCTTTTTCAGGCATCTTATT